ATATTAAACTCGTAGATAAAATCTCAAATCACGGATTTTTAGAAAATCCATCTTATTTTCATTCAACTGCTACAAGATCAACAATTCCATAAGCTTGGGCTTCTGTTGCTGACATAAAAACATCTCTTTCCATGTCTTCAGATACAACCCATAAGGGTTTGCCCGTTCTTTGTACATAAACCTTTGTGAGGGTTTCGCGTAGTTTCAGCAGTTCTTCCGCTTCCAGGATAAATTCTCCCGTTTGTGCCTCATAAAAAGAACTAGCAGGTTGATGGATCATTACCCTGATGATATAACAGTTCTCTATCTCGCGTGATGAAACGAAGAGAAAAGAAAAATAAAGAATAATAGGAAAAAAAAAGATAGAATTGAACAACCGTACGGGCATTATCTTTTGTGCATTGCATACGGCTCTACAATAAAATTGACCCTTATCTTCCATTGAAGAAAGAGAAAAATAGAATCTATCAGACCCAGATGGATAAATGATCAAATTGCCACCCTTCCTTTCAGAGGAGTTAAAAAATACTATGATGGCTCCGTTGCTTTCTATTTTAAAATTGATTCTTTTTTTTTTCTTTGATTCAGCAATCCCAAAGTTTCTTTTTGATCCAATCAAATAAGGAAAAATCTTGTTTTTTTTTTCGCCCTCTTTTTTTATAACATAAATATTGTTAAGAGCCCTTCGATGTGAAAACAAAAAAGTTTGTGACGCTGAACTGGACTCCCGATAGATAAGAGAAATCGGAAATACCTTTTATCTCATACTACTCTCTCGATACATAATCGAATCTTTTGAAAAAAAAACAAGACAAAAATTTTGCATATCGAATTCGAAGTGCCATGCTATTATTACTTAATATTCATATGGCGAAGGCATAGTCTTCTTTTTTCTCTCAAATAAAAAAAACCTCATTGGCGCCAAGCGTGAGGGAATGCTAGACGTTTGGTAATTTCTCCTCCAACCAAGATAAAAGATCCCATTGATGCGGCTAATCCCATGCATATTGTATGAACATCTGGTCGCACAAATTGCATAGTATCGTAAACAGCTACTCCAGGTATTACCCATCCGCCAGGAGAGTTTATAAACAAATACAGATCTTTGGTATCATCCTCGATACTGAGATATACCATAAGACCAATAAGTTGATTCGAGAGCTCGCTATCAACTTCTTGGCCTAAAAAAAGTAATCTTTCTCGATAAAGTCGGTTGATTAGGGTAAAATTGTATCCCTTAGGAACCGTACATGCACCTTTTGACGCATACGGTTCAAAAAATAATTGCGAAAAAAAGAATCAATGTATAGATTCAAGTCCTCTTTCTTTGTTCCTATTCTTTTTTCATAGCAGGTTTTTTCTGACTTCTAATGAAAGGACTTTTTCTTCGATTTTTCAATAAAGACGAATTTGAACTTCTTTCTTCCTTATAATAGAAAAAAAGTCACTAAACTTATCGAATTAACTTCTCATTGATGTATTGTTTCATCGAGATTCAATCCAAATCACGATGGTATTTTCTTGTTCCTGAATGGGTCTCTTTCATCTTTTTAGGTTTATGCTCTACTCCGGGTAAAGATCCGCCCGATTTTGATTTGCACATATAGGACAAATCTTCCCATTACCATTTCTTTTTGTTATGACTTTCTTTTTTTTTTCAATTCATTTCATACCTTTCACCAAGTATTTAGTTTGAGATTCCCTCGCTTGACAAATAGGATCTCTTTACAAATACCAAACAGGAATCATTTATGATACAAGTAGTAATCATAGATATATTACCAATTGGGTTTTTTCTAAACGGAGCCTGGATACTTCATTTTTTAGTCCAACCAAGCCAACCATAAATTATTCTAATTGATAATAGTAATGTGAATCCCCCCAAACAATGGATCTAATTGCGCTTCACGCTCCAAATTTTTGATGATTCAATTTATCTTTCTTGGGCGAAACAGAGGATATCTCGATCGGGGAAGAGAACGGGGAAATCCCATATGACCCAATATATCTGACAAGTCGCACTATACGTCAACCCAAGATGCATCTTCCTCTCCAGGACTTCGGAAAGGTACTTTTGGAACACCAATAGGCATTAATTGAAAGAAAAAAGAACTAAGTACTATATTTTACTTTGATGTGGAAACGTAACAACATTATTTTATTGTCTTTATAATATTGGTTTTATCGTATTTATTTTATCCATAGATTAGAAAAATTCATAAAGAAAGACAAAAGAAGAAATAAAGGAAAATTTTGACGAATAGGGCCTTCTAATGAGAAATAAGGAAGGACACATTTACTGATAGAAAATGGTATCAACCACCCATTGCGTATTGGTACTTATCGGGTATAGAATAAATCTGCTTCTCTTTGTTCCTACGAATAGAATTGTTTCATTATTACCAATAGAATAGAACAAATAGTAACCCTTGTTCAGTGGATTATTTCAGAACAAGGGGAGTCCATAGAATAGTCATAGTATAGCTTTTCCAATGCAATA